ATACGAACGTATTGAAGTAATTGTCGTTCTGTAAGACCAAAATGAAACCGTAATTTTTGTTTTTCTTCTAAACGAATACGATACTGAGATCTTTTCCCAGAACGTGATTGGTTTCTAAGATCACTTCCGGCCCTAGGCCTTTTATTAGTTAGTCCCGGTAAAGCCCCCAGACGGCGTATTTTTTTGAAACGAGGCCCTCGGTAACGTGACATAAAGACTCCTTTTTTGAGATTTCATTTTACAGAATAAACCTAAATTCAAACTGAACTAAATGAGAAATTAAGCAAAATCTACTGAAGTAGTGTACTACAAAAAGCAAAAAAAAAAAAAATAATGAGATAATTGTATCAATATCCGGACCTTTTGTATATTTGTATATACATGTATACAATAAAGTATCTTTTTCCTAATTTGTTCTGCATGGATCTAACTCTTTCAACTTTTCTTCAGTTGGAAGTTCTTATACGACATAATGGATCGTTGCCTTTGGAAAGGGGGTGAAGAAGCCCTTTCCATACAATATTTTTTTTATTTCAAAGAAACATTATCAATCATGTAAAATCAAAAGAACAAATAGAAAAAGCCGGCTATCGGAATCGAACCGATGACCATCGCATTACAAATGCGATGCTCTAACCTCTGAGCTAAGCGGGCTTACAGAATATAAATTGTCATGCATAGGAATTCAATATATGAATTAGATTCGTTGATAATAGAATAGGTACATAATTTATAGTTTATAGTTATAGAATAGAGGGTCTGCCCTAAAGAAAAGAAGAAGATGAGAATCAAAATGAAAGATGCAATCCAGAGATCAATAAAGCATAATGAAATTTTGATTCGGAAAGGGAAGCTAATAAAACAACAAAATTGACCGTTCGAGTATTCATATTCCAAATTGCATGGTAAAAATGAGAGGAAGCGAGGCATATCTTCATATATCCATCTATTGAATTGCGAATACAGACATGCATAGAATCATTTCGTATTGGACCAAATATGGGTGGGTCCCACCACAATACAGATGAAGGAAAGAAGATAGAAGATAGAAATCAAAGGAGAAGAGGAGGAAACGCTTATCGATATAGGAATCGATATTTATAATGAATTCAATGATTCCAGCATAAATGAAAGAAAAAAAGAGAACATTATTACATACAACAATGAGATCCTAATCTCAAAAAAAGGGGATATGGCGAAATTGGTAGACGCTACGGACTTAATTGGATTGAGCCTTGGTATGGAAACCTACTAAGTGAGTACTTTCAAATTCAGGGAAACCCAGGAACTAATAAAAGGCAATCCTGAGCCAAATCCTGTTTTCCGAAAACAAGCGGGGCTTCAAGATAAAGCAAGCGATAATAATAAAAAAGGATAGGTACAGAGACTCAATGGAAGCTGTTCTAACAAATGGAGTTAACTGTTTTTTGCTGGTAGAAAGAAGAATAATTCTTCAATAGAAACTCCAGAAAGAAATTTATATACATAACTATAGGTAGTATAGTACTGAAATTGTATAAAAAAATGATTAATGACGACTTGAATCTGTTTTTTTTAGATGAAAAAAAGTTAATCGATTCTAAGTTGAAGAATGGAAGAATAGTCATTGATCAAATTCTTTACTCCATAGTCTGCTGATCAATTTATGACTCGGACGAGAATAAAGATAGAGTCCCATTCTACATATCAATATCGATAACAATGAAATTTATAGTAAGAGGAAAATCCGTTGACTTTAGAAATCGTGAGGGTTCAAGTCCCTCTATCCCCACAAAAAGCCCATTTTATTTGACTCCCTAAAATTATTTTTTTCTCTCTCCTATCTTCTGTTTTCATTAGCAGTTCGTTCAAAATGCGTTCTATTTGTTGTCATTCATTCTACTCTTTCACAAACAGATCCGAGCGAAAAAGTTATTACTAAGGTATATTAATAATGATAATACACGTACAAATGAACATATTTTAGCAAGGAATCCCCATTTGAATTTCACAGTTCATATCTGTCATACAGAAAATTGAAACTTATAAAGTTTTCTTTTTGAAAATCCAAGAAATTCCAGAGGGGTTGAATAAGACTTTGTAAGACTGACCTTTTCATCCTTTTAATTAACATAGAGCCACCAAAAGCCATCTAGTAAAATCAAAATGATGCTTCAGGAATGGTCGGGATAGCTCAGTTGGTAGAGCAGAGGACTGAAAATCCTCGTGTCACCAGTTCAAATCTGGTTCCTGGCACATGATTTATTTGTATGATATATTCTACAAATTAGAAATATGGATCAACATACATAAAGTCTAGATCCTGATACATATTTATCCATCCAGGTATCTGGTATACTCTTCTATTTCAAAGATCTTCGTTTTTCAAACTTCAACTGGCTTGTTTACAAACACGGTTGTTCTTCCTAAATCCATGTGTGATCTATATATATAAATTCGATTGTGGTTGGGTTAGGTTGGAGTTTTTAACCGGCTCATGTGCTGCCACCATATTTTTGAT